ATAAAATAACAACAATGGATACCACCAACAGTTAGAATTTTCTTTAATAGAGATTAGATTGTATATTCCTAATTGGAATTGAATTGCTGTGGTACATAAAATATTGGAAATAGTAGCCAAGGCATAACAATATCCCCTCGATCCATTTATGATACATGAATGGGAGAAAAATCCAGATTAAGCTCCTTTACCTTAGGTCGATTTACTCCCCCAAAAAGGGGCTAAATTCCCCGAACCCTTGTTTTTTGTTATTTTAGTTAGGTTCAAGTCTGGCGGGAATAATATTCTACGACTAGCAACTCATTTATTTTCAAACCGACCCACTTACTATCTATTATTTGATTGACTGATCCTTTATATTGGGATGAGTGAAGAGTCAAATGTTTTGGCAATTCCTCATGGGGGGATGAATCAAGATAATTTTGAATCAGAGCTCTGGATTTTTGTTCATCCCTTGTAGTAATAATATCTCGGGCTTTGCATCGATAACTTGGTATATCTACTATACGACCATTAACCAAAATATGCCTATGGTTAACTAATTGTCGGGCTCCAGGAATGGTCGAAGCCATACCTAATCGAAAAAGGATGTTATCCAAACGCATTTCAAGTAATTGTAGTAAAACCTGGCCTGTTGACCCTTTGGCTTTTCCAGCGATATGAACGTATTTAAGTAATTGTCTCTCTGTCAGACCATAATGAAAACGCAATTTTTGTTTTTCTTCTAGACGAATACGATATTGAGATCTTTTTCCGAAGCGCGATTGATTTCTAAGATCACTTCCGGGTGTCGGCCTTTTACTAGTAAGTCCCGGTAAAACACCCAGCCGGCGTATTTTTTTGAAACGAGGCCCTCGGTAACGAGACATAAAGACTCCCTATTTTATTGAAAAAAAATTTTATTACAGAATAAACCTAAATTAAGACTGAACTAAACCATAAACGAAGCTAAATCTACTGATGTATTGATGTATTACAAAGAAGAATGAGATGAATTGTATCAATCAATATCCAATTTTGTATATATATAAGAAGTTATATATACTTTTTCTGATTTGTTTGGTAGAGATCTAATTGCTCCAATCCATTTTTTATTCATAGTTGGAAGTTCTTACGCCATAATGGATCAGTGATTCTTTCCTTGGAGAGGGGGTAAGAAGTCTTTTCAATATTCCTTCAAGTTTCAATATTTCTTCAAGGAGGCCTTATTAATTATGATTAATTATGTAATATAAAAGTAAAAAAAAAAAGAACAAATAGACAAAGCCGGCTATCGGAATCGAACCGATGACCATCGCATTACAAATGCGATGCTCTAACCTCTGAGCTAAGCGGGCTCGCATAAAATAAATTGTGCATAGGACTTTAGTAAACTACTTTAGCTATTGCATATTAATAATTCATTATAGTATAATGAATCTACTATTATGTAACATAAAGAAAATATAATATGTAACATAAAGAATATGTAATAGTTCTAACTATATAACAATAACAATCAATTTCAATTGAAATACTATTATTATTTATAAATTTATAATAGAATGATTAGTTATAGTACTTAAAATTATAGTAGAATAACTCTCTATTCTAATTTTATTATACAATATACAAGGACAAGGGCGACCCTAAGGAAAAGATAAGGATAAAGATTAAGTAAGGATAAGGATACAATCCAGATTAAATATAATGATATTGAGACATTCCTCTGTGTTCATTCAAAAGGGCGGGGGATAAGGCGAAAAAAGAATCGACCGTTTGAGTATTCCAAATATCGAGGTAAAAAAAAAAGAGTAAGAGACGCATATATATGGGGTATATATCCATCCATATTGAATTGCGGATACATCAATGATAGAATCATTTTTGATTGGACTAAATACAAAAAAGGTCCTCCGATATCTGAAAGAAAATAGACAAGAAATCAAACAAATAGGAGGAGACAGAGACACTTTTTCTATATAGAAATCCATATCTTGCATATCTAAAGAATTCAACGTAAACGGTTCCAGAATAAATGAACATAAAGAAAGGGACGGCATCCCAACGAGATCCTAGTCTCAAAACAAAAAAGAGGGGATATGGCGAAATTGGTAGACGCTACGGACTTGATTGGATTGAGCCTTGGTATGGAAACATACTAAGTGATAACTTTCAAATTCAGAGAAACCCTGGAATTAAAAATGGGCAATCCTGAGCCAAATCCTGTTTTTAGAAAACAAATCAAAATCAAATAAAGGGTTCAGAAAGCAAGAATAAAAAAGGATAGGTGCAGAGACTCAATGGAAGCTGTTCTAACGAATAGAGTTGACTGCGTTGATCGAGGAATCCTTCTATTTAAACTCTAGAAAGGATGAACCCATATACGTACATATACGTAATAAAATATCAAAGAAAGATTCATATATGTTATATGCAAAATTGAAGAATTCTTGTGAATCGATTCTAAGTTTAAGGAAGAATCGAATATTCACTGATCAAATCAGTCACTCCATAGTCT